TTATTATTGGTGGATCATTTTATATTGCGTAGCTTCAGACCATAGATCAAGCCAGGGAAGGGCTACTTCTACCCCTCCTGTATATTGTCTTTTTCGTTCCATGTTGCAATACAAATGTATTATTTAATTATATGAGATTGTATGAAAATGAATTCTTTAGTTATAGGAATAAAATAAAGAACGATTTATCCTTGATAATTTGTCCATGACGTGAGAGAACCCTGTCTTTATAGTTATAATTGAGGAAAAGACTATATACATAATAAAAAAATGATTATTCATCGAATGACTATTCATCTATTGTATTCTCGTCAAATAGGGGGTGATAAGACTCTATGGAAAAATGGTGGTTCAATTCGATGTTGTTTAACAAAAAGTTAGAACATAGATGTGGGCTAAGTAAATCAATGGATAATTCTGATGTTATTGGAAATACCAGTGGAAGTGAAGAACCCATTATAAATGATAAGGGGAAAAACACTCCTAGTTGGAGTAATAGTGACAATTATGCTTTCAGTAATGTTGATTATTTATTTGATATCGGGAATATTTGGAGTTTGGTCTCTGATGACACCTTTTTAGTTAGAGATAGTAATGGTGACAATTATTCTGTCTATTTTGATATTGAAAATCAGATTTTTGAGATTGACAATGATAGTTCTTTTATGTTTATGAGTGAACTAGAAAGTTTTTTTTCTAGTTATTCGAATAGTGGGTCCAAGAACGACTATTATCATTACATGTATGATACTCAATCTAGTTGGAATAATCACATTAATAGTTGCATTAATAGTTATATTCATTTTGAAGTTAGTATTAATAGTTCTATTTCAGGTTATACCGATTATTACAGTAACAGTTATAATTATAATTATAGTTTCATTTATACTGAAAGTAGTGAAAGTGGGAATTCGAGTATAAAAACTAGTAATAATGACAGCGATCTCAATATAAGAGAAGAGTCTAATGATTTCGATATGAATCAAAGATACAAACATTTATGGGTTCAATGCGAAAATTGTTATGGATTAAATTATAAAAAATTTTTTAAGTCAAAAATGAATATTTGTGAACAGTGTGGATATCATTTGAAAATGAGTAGTTCAGATAGAATCGAACTTTTGATTGATTCGGGCACTTGGGATCCTATGGATGAAGAGATGGTCTCTATGGACCCTATTGAATTTCATTCAGAGGAAGAACCTTATAAAGATCGTATTGATTCTTATCAAAGAAAAACAGGTTTAACTGAAGCTGTTCAAACAGGCATAGGTCAACTAAATGGTATTCCAATAGCAGTTGGGGTTATGGATTTTCAGTTTATGGGAGGTAGTATGGGATCCGTAGTCGGCGAGAAAATCACCCGTTTGATCGAGTATGCTACTAATCGATCTTTACCTGTCATTATTGTGTGTGCTTCTGGGGGAGCACGCATGCAAGAAGGAAGTTTGAGCTTGATGCAAATGGCTAAAATATCTTCTGCTTTATATGATTATCAATCAAATAAAAAGTTATTCTATATATCAATCCTTACATCTCCTACAACTGGTGGAGTAACAGCCAGTTTTGGTATGTTGGGAGATGTCATTATTGCTGAACCAAATGCCTACATTGCATTTGCGGGTAAAAGAGTAATTGAACAAACATTGAATAAAACAGTACCCGATGGTTCACAAGCGGCTGAGTATTCATTCCATAAGGGCTTATTCGACCCAATCGTACCACGTAATCCTTTAAGGGGTGTTCTGAGTGAGTTATTTCAGCTCCACGGTTTCTTTCCTCTGAATAAAAATTCAATATATTAAAGTATAGCACTCGATTCAATTCAATTATTTGTAGCGAACGAGTATTTAGTTCATCGTAAAAAAAAAAACTTAAGTTTAAGTTAAGAAGAGTGGTGTTTTCTTTGGTGACATAAGTTCCACTTGTAGTAAGAGCCGGAAGTTTCGGATAATTATTATTTTTTCCTCCGGATCGATTATTCTATATTTTTATCTTATCCCTATTCCTGATTACTAATCATGAATCCTTTATAAATCAATAGGATAAAAAAGATAAAAGAGTAAGTTTCTCCTTCCGAGGAATTGGGGGAAGGGAAGACATTAATAAAAAAAGAATTTTATTTGGTCTTCTTAACGTATTAATTTCATTTTAATAGAGACAATAATATAAATATATCTTAATTATCTTATTAATAATATATCATATTTGAATCTTATATCTTATAATTAATATTAAGATTCAAATATGATATATTATAGAAAGGAGTGTAAAGAACCCTCTATGATATATTATAGAAAGGAGTGAAAGAACCCTCACTTTTCTTTTTTATTATAGAATTGAGTTACCGTTTGCTTTGTTGGATTCGATTAGTGAAAGTCGCGAACTCATAATAAACTCTTTAATACCCTTAGTAAAAAAAATAAATAAATAGAAAGAGAAAGAATAAAAAAGGATGGAAGAAGAAGAATAGGAAAGTTTTTTATATTAAAGTGAATTATCATACATATTTATGTAGAACGATGAATTAGGTACACTTAATTCAGGTCTATATTCCTTGCACTTATTAACTACTTAATATTATTTATATTAGATATACTTATCAGAAGATATCTTTAAAATACAAATATTAAATTGAGGCACCCATTCTATGACAGATCTACCCTCTATTTTTGTGCCTTTAGTGGGCCTAGTATTTCCGGCAATTGCAATGGCTTCTTTATCTCTTCATGTCCAAGAAAATAAGATTGTCTAGATTCGATGAGAGCAAATCTCATCAATTTATTTCAACACTGGATCATAATACAAATATTTATTTAGTCTAATATGGTACGATATGTGGCTCTTTCCGAACACAAATGAGAGACTCATATGCATACGGATACACGATATCTACATAAATGCAGATTCTATATGGGTATAGCTGGTTAAAAATGGATCGGCGAATAGTTTTAAATATAAAGTCAATTTATCTAACTAATTACTCCTAATAGTTCCCGTCAAAATAGTGCTAGTTGATGAGAGTTACTTGGGGGTCAAGAAAAGTAAAGTCAAATTCATTTGGGTTATTCTCTCAATTCCAATCGAATACAACCTTAGTATAGTAAGTATAGTATGAACTGGCGATCAGAGCATATCTGGATAGAACTTATAACGGGGTCTCGAAAAACAAGTAATTTTTTTTTGGCCTGTAGCCTTTTTTTAGGTTCATTAGGGTTCTTAGTGGTTGGAACTTCCAGTTATCTCGGTAGGAATCTTATATCCGTATTTCCATCTCAGCAAATATTTTTTTTTCCGCAAGGGATCATAATGTCTTTTTATGGGATCGCGGGTCTATTTATTAGCTCCTATTTGTGGTGTACAATTGCGTGGAATGTAGGTAGTGGTTATGACCGATTTGATAGAAAAGAAGGAATTGTTTGTATTTTTCGTTGGGGATTTCCTGGAATAAATCGTCGCATTTTCCTTCGTTTCCTTATGAGAGATATACAATCCATCAGAATGGAGGTTAAAGAGGGTCTTTATCCTCGTCGTGTCCTTTATATGGAAATAAGAGGCCAAGGGGCGGTTCCCTTGACTGGCACTGATGAGAATCTTTCTCCACGAGAAATTGAACAAAAAGCTGCCGAATTAGCATATTTCTTGCGTGTACCAATCGAAGTATTTTGAAATGAAGAATTAATGTTTTCTCAGTATGAGGTAGGGAACTTGCTAATTCCCTTTTTAATACAATTGAAGTTTCTTCAAAAGACTTATTTGATCAAAACATATTAGATTTTATTTCTCCCTTCTGTTAGCGGGTAAACCCACATGGAATAAAACAAAAGTGGGAGATTTTATATGGAACAACTAAACTCTAATAAAAATCCATTTTTTCTATACCAAAACCCTTTTTTTATGCGCAGGGAGCCCCCAATTTATAATTTATACTAAATAAAATTTTATATAATTTATACTAATAAAAATAAAAAGTCTAATTAAGTATGCATTCATCAAACATATTCGAACATTTATTTCGTAATACAGAATTCATCTTTTTAGACCCAATATTTCGAATTTATAGGTTACATTATTCCTGGACTGTGGTTAGGCGGTGAAACATTTCGAAATAATTAATTGATCCGAGAAGGCATTTTTTTGTTTCAAAATCCAAATCATATTCGTTACTTCTAGTGGATTTTCGAGTATTCATCGACAGGACCAAATAACAAATGGAGATGAAATTAGTTGGAATTTACCCAATAGAGATATCTCAATTTTTCTAAATACAAGGACTAAATTTTTACACAAAAATGGGAATAGATTCATTGGTTCGATACGATACCTTAGTTATAGAATTTGTGTTCAGATAAATATCTGATAAAATCCACGAATGCAGCAGATTCATTAACAATTTACAGATAAAAAATGAAAAAAAAATCATTGACTTCCCTCCCATATCTTGTATCCATAGTATTTTTGCCCTGGTGGGTCTCTCTTTCATTTAATAAAAGTCTGGAACCTTGGGTTATTAATTGGTGGAATACCCGGCAATCTGAAACTTTCTTGAATGATATTCAAGAGAAAAGGATTCTAGAAAAATTTATAGAATTAGAAGAACTATTCCTCTTGGACGAAATGATAAAGGAATACCCTGAAACACAGATACAAAAGCTTCGTATAGGAATACACAAGGAAACGGTACAATTAGTCAAAACACACGATGAGTATAATCTCCATATCATTTTTAATTTATCGACAAATATAATCTGTTTCGCTATTCTAAGTGGTTATTGTATTCTGGGTAATGAAGAACTTGTTATTCTTAATTCTTGGGTTCAGGAATTCCTGTATAACTTGAGTGACACAATAAAAGCTTTTTCAATTCTTTTAGTTACTGATTTATGGATCGGATTTCATTCAACCCATGGTTGGGAACTTATGATTGGTTCGGTCTACAACGATTTTGGATTGGCTTATAACGATAAAATTATATCCGGTCTTGTTTCCACTTTTCCAGT